TTTGTGCATATACGCACAAATCGGTCGATAATATCCGAATCCGATGAATCAGCCCGGGTCGTTTTACTAATGGGATGTCCTAATATGTTACAAAATCTCGCTTTTGCCAATAATCCAATCAAAGAAATAAGCGGAACTCTTGTATCGAGTTTCTTCATAGCGTTATCTATTAGAAATGCATTGTCCACCATTTGACTCCGTACCACTGAAGAATTTAGTCGCACACTTGAAAGATAGCCTAAAAAGTCGAGAGAATGTTTGGATAATTGGTTTATATATATCCTTCCCGGTTGAGACCCCGCAAAAAAATGACATTGACATAAATTAACAAGGTAAAATTTCCATTTATTCATCAGAAATGGCATATCTTTTGAAGACAGAATGAATTTTCCTTGATATCTAACATAATGTGTGCAAGGATCCTTCAACAACCAAAAGATAACCTGAAAATAATTAGGAAAGACTTCTGCAAGATGTTCTATTTTTCCATAGAAATAGATTCGCTCAAGAAGGAACCGAAAGGATGTTGACCGTAAATGAGAATCTTGTTTACGTAGAAAAAGAAAGATACATTCGTATTCCGACACATAAGAATTATATAGGAACAAGAAAAATCTTGAATTACTTTGTGAAAAAATGTAAATGGATTTCTTTGGAGTAAGAAGATTATTCCAATTCCAATACTCATGGAGAACAAATCGTAATAAATGCAAAGAAGAAACATCTTTCACCCAGCATCGAAGGATTTGAACCAGGATTTCCAGATGGATCGGATAGGGTATTAGTACATCTAATACATAATTTAAATGTGAAAATTTGTCCTCTAAAAAAGGAAATATTGAATGAATTGATCGTAAATTATGAGATTTTACTATTTCTGACCTTTCTAAAGAAGATGCGAATCGTAGGGAAAATGGAATTTCCACAATGACTGAGAAACCCTCTGATATCATTTGATAATATAAATTCTTGTTGCATTTAAAAAATAGATTTTGGTTAGAATAATTAGTGGAAATAATCAAATGATTTTGTTGATCCATTCGAGTAATTAAACGTTTTACAATTAGTAAACTAGATTTATTTTCATAACTGACATTTTGCAACAAAATAGATCTATTTAAACCATAATCATGGGAAAGCACATAACTATACTCCCGAAAGATAAGTGGGTATAGGAAGTCGTGCTGCCTAGATGGATCTAGTTCTAAATATCTTTGAAATTTTTCCATTTGAAATTCAATTTGAACCGAAGGGAAAAGGTAGGGTTTTTGAGATTATCAAATGATACATAGTGCGATACATTCAAAGCAATAGTATTTATAGTAATAAAAGACTAAATACCACGGCAAGAGATAAACTCATCAACGGATTCTCTATCCTCCCCTTTTCCATCTAATTGGTTTATGTTGATTAAAGGAAAGGCTAAGAAGATGGCTAAAAATCCTTTATTTTTTCAAGCCAATCGCTCTTTTGATTTTGGAACCAATCTCTTTATCACTATACTGCTTCTTATACACCTTCATCTCCAGCCCCTAGTGGTGAATAGCTAATAGTTAGGACTCATAAAAAAAAAAAGATAATCCACTCAGGGAAAAAACCTTTCCCACATCAGGCACTAATGTATTTTTAACGTCTAATTAGAGTGGGAAATCATTCAAATTAAGATCCAATTAAGAACACAAGCTCGTTGCTTTTTTCCCTATAATTGGAGCCATAGTACTCTATCCATTTATCCACTTGACCAAACTTTGAATGCATTTTGTTCTGCGCCAAGAATTCAAGAAAAAGTTTTGACCAAGCCCATAAGAGATAAGAACAAAATTCCTGGAATTCTTCATTGATACGACATGCTGCTTTTTCCATTCATTCCTTTTTGGATCAGTCGCGATCTTCCCAACTCTACAGATAGTGTGGACGAATCAATTTCTTCATAGAAACGTGTAAAAGATGCTAGTCGCACTTAAAAGCCGAGTACTCTACCGTTGAGTTAGCAACCCCCCGCCTCAAAAAACATAAAATCAGGATGTGTAGATACAATCGGAATCCCAATAAAATCAAAAAATAAATGGAATTGCATCGCACAATCCAAATATTAAACTAGCAAGAAAATGAAATATAAAAATTTCGAATTGATTCTGAACATACAAATGAATGGCTCAGATGCAAATACACGAAATTCTTAAATAAGAATATGTATAAAATCTAAATTGATAGGTCATTTCACGTATGTTATCTATTGAATAATAGTACAAAAACAAAAACCTATACCCATAGAAGGGAGAAAGATCGATTTACCCACACACAATGAATTATATTTGTTTGATACCCTGTTGTCAATATGAGTGTGAATGTTGAAAAAGAATACACTTGAACAGAATACAACAAAGAAAACAAAAAAAATTCTTAATAATTAATAAAATAAAGAAAATTATTTAAATCAAATTTAAATAATAATAAAATATAGATAAGATTAGAGAATTAAGATATAGATATATAATTAACAATTAACAAACACAAGCCTAAGACTTGTGTTTGTTGGACTTGTGTTAAATTAAACAAGGGTAGACCAAGTTATAAGTTATATATAAATCATCCAACCCCCCTTTTTTGTATTGCATTGATTGCATTTGCTTTGATTAAGGCAGAATTGTGTAAAAACCCCGATTTCTTTGAAATGTCCTGAACAGTTTCTGTAGGTTGAGCCCCCTTTTCAAGGAAATATAGAATATCAGGAAAATTTAAATAGGTCTGATTATTTATTGGATCATAAAAACCAACCTTCCGAAGAGGTTTTCCTTCTCTTCGTGATCGAACATCAATTGCAACGATTCGATAAATAGTTCGTTGCTTTCGACCACACTGTCTCAAACGAAGTTTGAGCATATTCCTCCTTTAGTTTTAATTCGTTTTAATATGTAATTAATTCCCTTATGGAATCATGAATAGTTGTTGGTTAAGGTGATACTATCTATATCCATTTTTTTGAGTAATCCAGATTTTGGACTTCTATATCTATAATCTATATGAATTCTTTTTTGTTTACATATGTAATTCTATTAGTAATTAGATTAAAAGAGATAAGAGGATTAAAATGGAGCTTTTCCATTGCCGATTGATCGCTATCTACTTCTCCGAGTAAATATATGGGGATAGGGAGGTTCTAAATCAAAGAATAAAGCAAAGAAAACGAATACTATTTTACTGGATGCTAGACTCTATTGTATAGGTACAAAACAAAGCAAAAAAAGTCCAGATTAAGTCATTCTTCCTATTTTTTAACCTACCCTAGTAAATTAATCGACTTAATCCTCTTGCTTAATCACCTTGATTGAGTTCAATTAGTACTCTTAGTACTCTAATTCAATTCAGAAATCCAAAAAGAGTTTCTAATTCGACTGCATCATTATCATTTAATGGATCGGGAATCATGGGCACTTTCAGATTTCGATTTAGAGTGCATGATTGAAAACACAAATAGATGTGGGCGTAAACTTTTTTTTTATAAAAAACGAACAGAAATATGAATTATCAAGGAGATGGGCATGGGATGAAAAGCGCATCCGGCTTTTTTTTTTACTTCAAAAAGATTTTTATCTATGTTCTCATCTTTCTCGGATCAAAAATAGATTCAATTGCATCAATGTCTATTTGATTTGAACTCAATCCAATTTATGCAAAATATGATTCAAAGAAGAATCACTTTAAATAATTCAAAAATAAAGAAGAAGCGCATCTATTAGAACCTTAAATAGAAAATTGATTAGAAATCTTAAATTAAACAGAAAGTTGTTCAAAAAGACAATCCTTTGTTATTCTCATATACTGAAAATAACGATTCTATATACCGAGAATACCTATTCTCATAGAAATAATATAATGGGTATGCTCTGGGACGAAAGGATTCGAACCTCCGAATAGCGGGACCAAAACCCGTTGCCTTACCACTTGGCCACGCCCCACATTCTATTTCTATTCTTTACTAATAAAGACTAATAGTAGTATTGGTTGTTCGTCAATTCCAGTCAAAAGGTCTCTGAACTAGATTGTTCATAAGATTTTGATACATGTAGATATAGAATTAAACTGAATTTATTGATCATAATATATAATTGAATTAAGATATTGGATGAATCTTCTATTCTTTCTTTTTTTTTTTTAGAATTGAATGAAGGTTTTTTGATTGGTCTACCTTACTTTAAATTGTTTAATTTATTATTCATTTTAAAATGAATAAGATAGTAAAAACTCAATCAAAAAAAATATAAAATTATCTTTCTATTTTTAAGAATAAAATTTTTGTTATGCTTAATATCTTTAGTTTAATCTGGATCTGTTTTAATTCTATCCTTTATTCAAGCAGTTTTCTCTTCGCTAAATTGCCTGAGGCCTACGCTTTTTTGAAGCCAATCGTAGATGTTATGCCAGTCATCCCTGTGCTCTTTCTTCTCTTAGCCTTTGTTTGGCAAGCTGCTGTCAGTTTTCGATAAGATCTTAAATACTGTTCTAACCTTCCAAACTTCATGATTTATTCACGAAAAAAAAAATTCTAACAATTGATAAGATCAGATAAGTCGTACAGTATGAATCCTCAAGTCAACGATCGAGATTCCTGTATAGCCACGATAAATCTGGATCCACAGATTTACTCATCCTGCACTTTTTTCCATTAAAAGACCTTATTCTATTAGTGTATATATTATTAGAATACTTTATCATATATACTAGAATAGAATATTCTACTTAGAGTCCCCCATAATATCTAATTATCGGTATGAAATAAAATTTTTGATAATGAAAGACTCGACCCAATTTTACAAATGCATTTCTGAAATGGAATCTTTTTTCTATTTCTATAAAGCACTTGATTTCTTGGTGTCAAAATAGAATATGTGTTCTAAAAATAGAGAATCTATTCTCTTTTTCCCAAACAAAAAAAAAAAAAAGAATCTTGGAGATTGTGTAATGCTTACTCTCAAACTTTTTGTTTACACGGTAGTGATATTCTTTGTTTCTCTCTTCATCTTCGGATTCCTATCTAATGATCCAGGACGAAATCCCGGACGCGAAGAATAAAAAAAAATGGGTTTTTTGCTTGATTTTGAAATGTTCTTAGGATTTCATCTATTTCACACCCTTAACTCTAAAAATGAAAAGAAAAACTATAATACTTAATAAGACTAATATATATTAATAAGACTAATATATATATATATATGATATATGAAAAAAAGTAAAAAAGAAAAACCAAGAGGGTTTGACAAATTCGAAAGAGAATTAAAACATCAAGACCAAGTTATCAACGTAACAGAAATGGAAAGAGAGGGATTCGAACCCTCGGTACGAAGAACTCATACAACGAATTAGCAATCCGACGCTTTAGGCCACTCAGCCATCTCTCCGAATTACAATTAATTGAATTAATTTAAGTATCGAATTAATAAAGTAAAGAATTAATAAAACTAATTACTAAACGAAAATTCAATAATTAATATTAACTATAAAAAATAGTTTATAGTTATTATAGATATAAAAATATGTAATAAAGTTTTATCAAATATCTAACTTTTATCGGCAATTCCATTTAGATAAAAGTTAGATTAAAGTAAGTGCTCAAAAAAGATATCTCCAACCCAATATTCCAATCAATACAGACTCAATATACAATCTATCTAGATATATTATATATACTCTATATTTTTTTTGTAAAGAACAATAAATAGCTTTTCGTATGAAATCCCTCCTCTGATTTCGACGTCCTGACCCCGGTCGGTACTTAGTCGGGCTTTTTTTGTTATTGAAAGAAGAAATAAAAATCAGAAAGAGGGCTATTTACAAGATATAGAATCATAGTCTCGTTTCTTATTTTCTTTTTTTTTTTGTGATTATTTGACTTTTTACTGGACACAAAAAAAGCTAAAAGGACTGTGGTTTCTTGAACAATACATTCTTATGTTATAAATTCAGTAGTTTTGGCCAGTAGCATCGGTCAACAAAAACCCCTCTCGAAAAAGAAAGCACTTTTTTCGTTTTTTGAGTTATTTTAATGAGTCTTCTTTTCCTAAGCTCATTATGTGTACTGACAAAAAAATATATCAATGCTCTCATTTTCGTGATTCGTTTTTAATCCTATATTGATTACGACCAATTACTTTGCTCGACAAAAGACCTTTTCTAGAAGATAATGGCATCATAGCGGGTATAGTTTAGTGGTAAAAGTGTGATTCGTTCTAGTAATCCCCTTAATAGTTAAGGGGTCCCTCGGTTGGATTCATATTCCGATCAAAAACTTTATTTCTTAAAAGGATTTAATCCTTCCCCTTTCAATAAAAGATTCGAAGAAGAATATACATTCTCGTGATTTGTATCCAAGAATCAACTATAATTTTATAAACATAAATTGGATTATGAAATTACGAAACATAATTTTTGAATTGGATTTAATTGAATGAATATATTCAATTGAATGAGTATGAGTAAAGGATCCATGGATAAACATAGAAAAGTTTCTTTCTAATCGTAACTAAATCTTCGATTTTTTTTTGTCGAGAAAAGATTGAAGCGAAATAGCTATTAAAAGGTGACTTTGGTTTACTAAAGACATCCATTTTTTTTTAGTAATTAGCCCGGCGGAAACCAAAGACTTTTCCTAAGGATTCTTTCAAATAGAAATAGAGAACGAAGTAACTAGAAAAATTAAAAATTGGGAAAATTCCCCTCTTCTAGAGGGATCGTCTAGAAAGCACATTCTTTTGAATGCAGTAAGAGAGAAAGCTGACATAGATATTATGGGTCCAAGTTAAAGAAGTTCAATTTCCTTTGTATTTTCTCTTAAATGGTTATTAATAACAATTTGATTATTTTTTTTTTTGTTCACGTCTTGTCTTATATCCGAGAATTTCTAGATAGTCTATAAAGGAGCCGAATGAAACCAAAGTTTCATGTTCGGTTTTGAATTAGAGACGTTAAGATGAATCAACGTCGACTATAACCCCTAGCCTTCCAAGCTAACGATGCGGGTTCGATTCCCGCTACCCGCTCTATATATTATTATAGACTCTATAAATGGAGTCGAGATAGGATCCATTTGACTCGAATAGAATAAAAACAGATAGAATAAAGCAAAATAAGAAGAATTTTCTTATTATTTGGAATAAAATTCCATTCAAATTCAATATAAAAAAAGTAAGATCCTATATTTTATTACTAAAATTATTACTAAAACGAATTACATTCTTATTCTTTTCTATTCTTATATTTATTCATTCGATTTTCGTTTTAATTTTTAATAATAAATTTAATAAGACAAATATAGAATAAATTTTGAAGAATTAATGCATTATTGAATTAAATAGGCAATTCTAAAAATTATCTCCTATTTTTTTATTCAAAGTAAAAATGAGCCAAAAAGTTGGAATGAAAGGCGTCCATTGTCTAATGGATAGGACAGAGGTCTTCTAAACCTTTGGTATAGGTTCAAATCCTATTGGACGCATGGACGCA